TGGGGGTTGTTTGGTCAAGTAACGGAAACTCAATCAAATTCATAACTGTCTCAATGTAATTTTTTCCTTCCTTTTTTTTTTTATTGTCTGAATACTCAGTTAAGACCATTCCAACGCTCCCTTTCGCCATGCATAAACTGAACCCACAATTGGGATAAGCACGAAAATTAAAGCTTCGATAAATACAGATACACCCAATACATCGAAACTCATTGCCCATGGATAAAGAAAGACCGTTTCAACATCAAAAACAACAAAAACTAGAGCAAACATGTAATAGCGGATTCGGAATTGTAACCAAGCGTCCCCCATAGGTTCTATGCCCGATTCATAACTAGAGAGCTTCTCTGGTCCTTTACTAACCGGGGCTAAAACTCCTGAAATTACAAATGCCAAGATAGGAATAACGCTTGATATTATTAGAAATGCCCATAAAATATCATATTCGTGAAGCAGAAACATAAATGTACTCCTATTAATGTGGAATATGCTTAATTATTCGAGTTGACATTGTCAATTCATCCAGAACTTGTTTTCCTAGGTGAAACAAGAATTTATTTTAATCAAATCAAAGTGTATAGTTCAGAGTTTGTTTGCTGCGTGGCATGTCTTGTTTAGAGATTCATGCAACGGAATCCCGATTCCGTTTTTGATTTCGATTCTATTTAGATATGGTGTAGAAATAAGGCGTTCCTACACAAACAAAACTCTCTAACTTTGTCTCGCTTTCTCTATTCTCTATAAAAAAATAGATATAAGATTAAAAAATATTAAATAATAAAATTCTAAATAATAAAAGTAATTTAATTAAATACTAAAATATACTAATCTAACCTAATAGAATATTCTATTACTAATGTATTCTAATGAATAGTAATACTATAACTATGTTTCATAATTCTGAAACGTAATACTATGTTTTTGTTTTTTTCTTGATATTTCCTTATATTTATTTCTTTGTATTTTATATTTAGAAATATATATTTCTTATATAAATTATATGTAAATATATAATTTATGTAATGTATAAATATGTAATGTATAAATAATAAAATGAAATAAGATAATGAACTATTATCAAAAAATAATATCAAGCATAACATAGTTATTATCAAAACCAATAATTTTTGGGGGGTAAAAAATGTCTAGGGATTTCTAACATATTCGAAGTATTCTTTTCATTAAAATCCAGGTAAAGGATCGTCGTTGTTTCTATTGATTTTATACAAATACGAATACGTAAACACAATCTAATGCATCGAACGATTATATTTTCTTTCTTTTTCTTGTCCTAGATTTGACACATACTGATCTGATTAGATCCATTGGAATGAATTATTGTTTTTATTTTCAAGTACCTATGTATTTACATGAATATGTGGTAATGCTTTCATTTCATTTCTATGAAACAACCAATGGTCTGGTCTGTCCAGTCTATAAACAAGTACTAATGAGGAAATGAAAACTATACTAAACAAAAATAGAATGTCTATACAAAAATAGACAAATAGAATGTATTAGGGCTATACGGACTCGAACCGTAGACCTTCTCGGTAAAACAGATCAAACTGATTATTATCGAAATGATTCGAACTGTTTCAAAGACCCAACATGCATTTTGTTTGTTGCATTGGGCTCTTTCATCAACTGATGTAAAGATCAGTTAGTCCACCATATTTTTTCTTTACAGGAAGATAATGAGCTGGCTCCATGTGCTCTGATTCATTATTTGTATTCAGATCTAGTAGCAATACCAAAGTGTTTCAAAGAAGGGTTACCTTGACTTAGGTCTGCCTTCGGCTTAGATCAACCTAAGTTAAATGGAGTCTCTATCGTTCCGCTGCAAGAGTCGAATATGAGACTTCATACACCTTAAAGTTCATAGGATGAAAGGAGGTTTTTTTGAAGCCCTTATACTCATTATGCCTAGCATTGAATGGGCTGGGTATTTACCTTATCAACTATCAAATCAATGATGGGTTCTATTTGATTTGGCACCTAAATTCGCACCAAAATCGGACCGAACCAAATATTTGTCAGGCTATTGTTCTCTCGAATCTATGGAGTAAGACATTGATTTTTCAATAAGAAAAACTATGTTCATTGCATAATAAGCTCCCTTGAAAAGCATTGGCGCACGTGTAAACGAGGTGCTCTACCTAACTGAGCTATAGCCCTTGTCATAGATATCTTAACATATAGATAATTTCTTGTCAAGATGGATATTCCCTAATCTCACATGATAACTCTTTGATCCGTTTACTGTTAACAGATTGGTATTGCTTAGAAATAATATTCTATCTATAATCCCCGAGGTGATGGGTCTTCTTTTGCGGTGATAAATTACCTACTTAACTCAGTGGTTAGAGTATTGCTTTCATACGGCAGGAGTCATTGGTTCAAATCCAATAGTAGGTAGAACTTATTAGATACCGGAGTCAATGCAATGGTATCTAATAAGTTTTTCTACCCATCCTCTTTTTTTCGTTGTATCAGATTAGACTTGATTGTCTTCAATTGGCAGAATCTAAATGTGGTGTATAATAAAGAACTTCTAAAAAATTTCTTTTGATTATTTTGATGTATTGACTAGTAGGAAATAACATTGACAGCCTCTACTCGTGTCCTAGCTCGTCTGAGAGCTAGATTCGCTTCAATCACTTGTCTCTTACCCTCAGCTCTACTCAAGTTAGCTTCAGCTATTTTAAGAGTTTGTTGAGCTTCTTGCGGATCAATGTCAGTACTCATCTCCGCATCATTTCCTAAAATGGTGATCTCATTATTCCCTATTCTAGCAAAACCACCCATCAGAGCCACCGTTAACCATTGGTCGTTGAGGCGTATTCTCAAAAGACCTATATCTACAGCCGTGGCAATAGGGGCGTGGTTTGGTAATACACCAATTTGGCCACTATTTGTAGATAAAATGATTTCTTTCACTTCTGAATCCCAAATAATTCGATTAGGAGTCAGTACACAAAGATTTAAGGTCATTTCTTCAAATTGCTCTCCACTTCTAAGTTCATAGCTTTCGCGGTAGCTTCATCGATGTTACCCACCAAATAAAAAGCCTGCTCGGGCAGACCATCTAATTCTCCGGAAAGGATCAGTTGAAACCCCCTAATTGTTTCTGCAAGACCAACATATTTTCCTGGAGAACCAGTAAATACTTCTGCCACGAAGAAGGGTTGTGATAAGAAACGCTCAATTTTTCGTGCTCTTGCTACAGTTAAACGATCCTCCTCGGATAATTCATCCAACCCAAGAATAGCTATAATGTCCTGGAGTTCTTTGTAACGTTGTGAAGTTTGCTTAACTCTTTGCGCAGTTTCATAATGTTCCTCGCCAACGATCCGAGGTTGTAACATAGTTGACGTTGAATCTAAAGGATCTACTGCTGGATAAATACCCTTAGCAGCTAATCCTCTTGATAGTACGGTAGTAGCATCTAAATGTGCAAATGTAGTGGCAGGAGCAGGGTCTGTCAAATCGTCCGCAGGTACATAAACTGCTTGGATCGAAGTTATAGATCCCTCTTTGGTAGAAGTAATTCTTTCTTGCAAAGAACCCATTTCTGTACTAAGGGTAGGTTGATAACCCACTGCAGAAGGCATTCTCCCTAATAATGCGGATACTTCTGATCCTGCTTGGACAAAACGAAAGATATTGTCGATGAATAGAAGCACATCTTGTTCATTAACATCCCGGAAATATTCTGCCATAGTTAGGGCAGTCAAACCAACTCTCATACGAGCTCCCGGCGGTTCATTCATTTGACCATAGACTAAAGCTACTTTTGATTCTGCAAGATTTTTTTCATTAATTACTCCGGATTCTTTCATTTCCATGTAAAGATCATTTCCTTCACGAGTACGTTCTCCTACTCCGCCAAATACGGATACGCCTCCATGAGCTTTGGCAATGTTGTTGATCAATTCCATGATGAGTACTGTTTTACCTACTCCAGCTCCCCCAAATAGTCCGATTTTTCCTCCACGGCGATAAGGAGCTAAAAGATCTACCACCTTAATACCTGTTTCAAAGATTGATAATTTCGTATCTAACTGTATAAAGGCAGGCGCAGATCTATGAATAGGGGATGTTGTGCGAGTATCTACAGGACCTAAATTATCAACAGGCTCTCCAAGAACGTTGAAGATTCGCCCGAGAGTAGCTCCGCCGACTGGAACACTTAGAGGAGCTCCCGTGTCAATCACTTCCATTCCTCTCATCAGCCCATCTGTAGCACTCATAGCTACAGCTCTAACTCGATTATTTCCTAATAATTGTTGTACCTCGCAAGTCACATTAATTTGTTGACCAACAGTATCTCGACCCTTAACTACCAAAGCGTTATAAATATTAGGCATTTTGCCCGGGGGAAAAACGACATCCAGTACTGGGCCAATAATTTGAGCGATACGCCCTAGTTTTTTTTCTTCAAGTGTGGAAACCGCAGGGCTAGAAGTAGTAGGATTGATTCTCATAATTATAATAAAGTGAAATATGTCGAAATCCTTTTTGGAATAATACCAAATCGAAAATAAATGTCCGATAGCAAGTTGATCAGTTAATTCAATAAGAGATAAATGGGAGATAGCACTCGATTTAGTTGGTACCACCCAACCGAATCCGATTCAATCGTTTACTCATTCAATGAGTAAATTTTCAAGTTCAGCCAATCCTTTATTTTTTTTTTTAATTGTGCAAGTAAATGAAATCGTGAATAAATGTGTTTCATTTCTCTATCATTATAGAAAAAAAGATCCATATTATATTACTTATGGAATTCGAACCCGAACTCGATTTATGATTCATTATTTCGATCTTATTGGCCTTTGTTCTTTATTTTTTATTTTTCATATAGATTTCCGTCTTTATATTATACCCTTTCGTAGATGAATTATGCTTATTTTCACATCTAGGATTTACATATACAACATATATTACTGTCAAGAGGGAATTTTTCTCAGTATTTAGATATTTAGATTCAAAATAAG